CTAAATTCTATAAGGTTGAATAAAAATTTGATTGATTATTTGATTTGCTATGCTTAGTGTGTGACTCGTTGGTTTTTTTAAGATTAGGATTCACAAAATGGACCAGACCGGCCTATAGTATGAACTAATAACTCTAAGACTAATAACCAACTCATCGCTTCCCATTATCTGGATCCAAGAAATCAGTCAAGATATGATATATCAGTCATATCATTATAGCAACTGACAGCTTCTTTTGCATAATCAAAGGAAAATGATTATGAGTATAAGTTGTGAAGCGAAATAACAAACAAATAGACAGATAAATCGAAGGATGAGAGAAAGAGAGAAAAAGAAAGAGTCATGATATATGATTTCTATATGTAAGGTCTATGAGGCATCTCATAAATAAAAAAGGCAATGTAATAAGGCATCAATGCAAATTCATCCCTAATTAAATGAATATCTATTCATCGAACAAAAAATCAAGCAAGAGCCTTGAGTCAATAAAGACTGAGAAGATTGATTCAAGAGAAAATGAAACAATTTGATTGGGGGCTCCATTGTGAAATTCAGACCTAACCATTAATCGAGAAGCGATGGGAACGACGGAACCCGTAAATGCAGAGGATTCTTTTTTATTTTTAAGAGAATCCTAATGATTCATGGGTGGGATGGCGGAATAAACCAGAGACCAATCTTTTTTTATTCGAATTCTGAGAGGTCATGAGATAACCCGACAATTCAAATAGATATTGAAAGAGTCAATATTCGCCCGCGAAAGTTTTATTGGATTACTCATGTTAATCCAATATGAAATGAATATGATTCAAAATGCAAAACAAAAAAAGCATTCCTTATAAAAATAACAAGACATTAATTATCTATAAATATAAATGGAAATAAAATCCAGATTGAATTCTATATATTTTAAAAAAATATACAAATTTATAATAGATTGAATGAAATCTGATTTTAAAGAATCCCATGATTCAATCTATTATTTATTTATTAAATAAAAAAAAAAATGGAATTTTATTTATTAAAAGCTTTTTTGTGATTTTTTGCGAGGAGCTGGATGAAAAGAAATTCTCATGTCCAGTTCTGTAGTAGAGATGGAATTGAGAAAGAGACATCAACTATAACCCGAAAAGAACTAGATTTCGTAAACAACATAGAGGAAGACTGAAAGGAATATCTTGTAGCGGCAATCGTATTTGTTTCGGCCGATATGCTCTTCAAGCACTTGAACCTGCTTGGATTACATCTAGACAAATAGAAGCCGGCCGGCGCGCAATGACACGAAATATACGACGGGGTGGGAAAATATGGGTACGTATATTTCCAGACAAACCAGTTACAGTAAGACCTATGGAAACACGCATGGGTTCGGGCAAAGGATCTCCCGAATATTGGGTAGCTGTCGTTAACCCTGGTAAAATCCTTTATGAAATGGGTGGAGTGGCCGAAAATATAGCCAGAAAGGCTATTTTAATTGCAGCATCAAAAATGCCTATAAAAACTCAATTCATTATTTCAGGATAGAAATATAGAAAACCAAGAGAAAGAGGTCTTAGAAATTCAAAAACAATTGTGGATTTTCTTTTTTTGACAAACAATATTTCTTTTTTTCTTCGTCCTTTGTTGCATTGAAAGAAGAGATTCAAAAATGATTCAACCTCAGACCATTTTGAATGTAGCAGATAACAGCGGAGCCCAAAAATTGATGTGTATTCGAATCATAGGAGCCAGTAATCGCCGGTATGCTCATATTGGTGACGTTATTGTTGCTGTAATCAAGGAAGCAATACCCAATACACCTCTGGAAAGATCAGAAGTGATCAGGGCTGTAATTGTACGTACTTGTAAAGAACTCAAGCGTGACAACGGTATTATAATACGATATGATGACAATGCTGCAGTTGTAATTAATCAAGAAGGAAATCCAAAAGGAACTCGAATTTTTGGAGCAATCGCCCGGGAATTGAGACAGTTAAATTTCACTAAACTAGTTTCATTAGCTCCTGAAGTATTATAAGTATAAGATGATTACTTCAATAGAATTCTTTATTTATTTAAACGAAATTCTTGAAATGATATAGATTTGTTGTGGATTATGTCTCAAGTAGATTATATTATGTCTTATGCATATACCTTTAATACTAATTAATCAAAAAACATGTTGATTATATCAAAATTCGGGAGAAAGAAGAATTTACGATGGAGAGGGACCCTATTGCTGAAATAATAACCTCTATACGAAATGCTGACATGAATAGAAAAGGAACGATTCGAATAGCATCAACTAACATCACCGAAACCATTGTTAAAATACTTTTACGAGAAGGTTTTATCGAGAACGTAAGAAAACATCAGAAAAACAATAAAGACTTTTTTGTTTTAACCCTACAACATAGAAGAAATAGGAAAGGACCATATCAAACTACTTTAAATTTAAAACGGATAAGCCGACCCGGTCTACGAATCTATTCTAACTATCAAAAAATTCCTAGAATATTAGGCGGGATAGGTATTGTAATTCTTTCTACTTCTCGAGGTATAATGACAGACCGAGACGCTCGACTAGAAAGAATCGGCGGAGAAATTTTGTGTTATATATGGTAATCAATCCATATTATATAGATATAATACCCGAAATGTATCCGAAACCTTCTTATTTGTGAAAAAAAAGAAAAGGACAAATTGTCTACTAAATAGTACTATTACTCCTCCTGTGCTACATTAGTTGATACTTCGAAGTACCTGGAACTGGAATGAAAGCACAAAAAAAATTCAGTAATTAAACCTTCATGAATTTTTTCTCAATGATATGGTCGGGATTCCTTTGGATAATGAATATATGATTGTAGATTATGCTTTAGAAACGACCAAAAGAAGTTTTTTATACGTATACATACTATCAGTAGTATAGGGTAAAAAATTCAATTTCAATTGATTTAAAGTAAATCATTATGATTCAACCCCCCCGGGACATAGAATTGTTAAAACCCCTAACATTGTTAAAACCCCTAACAAGGATTAGAAAAATTAAGTGGGTTTTTCAATTTCAAGATTCCTTTCAGGGGGCTTATTTGAGGGTTCAAAAATTTCAAGAACCTTATTTTCTTCCAATGAATTCGGGATTAAGGAATAACAGCTATGAAAATAAGGGCTTCTGTTCGTAAAATTTGTGAAAAATGTCGGCCAATCCGCAGGAGGGGACGAATTATTGTAATTTGTTCCAACCCGAGACATAAACAAAGACAAGGATAATTCTTCTAGTAAAAACAAAAGAGACTGCTAAAGCAATCTTCAATTTTAAAGAAAACGATAAACAAATAAAATATAGAAAATCTATTTTGACATGAAATGGATATATCCATATATCTCTGACTTATTTTTTTTTATAAAATGATAAAATATGGCAAAACCTATACCAAAAGTCGGTTCACGCAGGAATGTGCGCATTAGTTCACGTAAGGGTGCACGTAGAATACCAAAGGGAGTTATTCATGTTCAAGCAAGTTTCAATAACACCATTATTACTGTTACAGATGTAAGGGGTCGGGTGATTTCTTGGTCCTCTGCCGGCACTTGTGGATTCAGGGGTACAAGAAGAGGGACGCCCTTTGCTGCTCAAATCGCAGCAGGAAATGCTATTCGAGCAGTAGTGGATCAAGGTATGCAACGAGCAGAAGTTATGATAAAAGGTCCGGGTCTTGGAAGAGATGCAGCATTAAGAGCTATTCGTAGAAGTGGTTTAGTATTAAATTTTGTACGGGATGTAACTCCTATGCCACATAATGGCTGTAGACCTCCTAAAAAAAGACGTGTGTAGGAATCAAAATAAAGACTAATAGAGATTTCAAGAGAAATAAATGATTTAATGAGTTGATCAAAGACAAAAAAATATTACTATGGTTCGAGAGAAAGGAAAAGTATCTACTCGGACACTGCAGTGGAAGTGTGTTGAATCAAGAATAGATAGTAAACGTCTTTATTATGGACGCTTTATTCTATCTCCACTTATGAAAGGCCAGGCCGACACAATAGGCATTGCGATGCGAAGGTCTTTGCTTGGAGAAATAGAAGGAACATGTATTACACGCGCAAAATCTGAGAAAGTACCACACGAATTTTCTAGCATAGCGGGTATTCAAGAATCGGTACATGAAATTTTAATGAATTTGAAAGAAATTGTATTGAGAAGTAATTTGTATGGAACTCGCAAGGCATTTATTTGTGTCAAAGGTCCCGGATATGTAACTTCTCAAGACATCATCTTACCGCCCTCTGTAGAAATAATTGATAATACACAGCATATAGCTAGCCTAACAGAACCAATTGATTTGTGTATTGGATTACAAATTGAAAGGAATAGAGGATACGGTATAAAAACGCCAAATAACTTTCACGACAAAAGTTATCCTATAGATAATGTTGTATTCATGCCGGTTCGAAATGTAAATCATAGTATTCATTCTTATGGGAATGGTAATAAAAAACAAGAAATACTTTTTATCGAAATATGGACAAATGGAAGTTTAACTCCTAAAGAAGCACTTCACGAAGCTTCCCGGAATTTGATTGACTTATTTATTCCTTTTCTACATGCGGAAGAGGAAAAGTCACATTTAGAGAACATTCAACACAAGGTTACTTTACCTTTTTTTCCTTTTTATGATAAATTAACTAAACTAAGAAAAAAGAAAAAAGAAATAGCATTGAAATTTTTTTTTATTGACCAATCAGAGTTGCCTCCCAGAATCTATAATTGTCTTAAAACGTCCAATATACATACATTCTTCGACCTTTTGAATAAGAGCCAGGAAGACCTTATGAAAATTGAAAATTTTCACAGAGAAGATGTAAAACAGATATTGGACATTATAGAAAAGAAGTAAAAAAGCATTTCGAAATTGATTTACAAAAAAAAATAGGTTTTCATTCAATCTTCAGCACAATCCGAATCCATATAGTCGGGCCAGAATTGAATAAATGATGTATCTAGGGAATAGTCACTTCAAAGTGAAAGTGAATTCTCCCTAGATACACACACCGTGTTATTTTACTTACAATTGACTCAATTTAATAAGCGAATCCATTTAAAATTAAAAAAGACCTAAAGTTAGGGATTTATCAATTGGCAATGTTGCTCCAATGCCCAACCATAGGGCTACCGCAGTACCAATCAAAAAGACGGTTGTTGCTACCGGACGACGAAATGGATTTTGGAATTTATTAATATTTTCCAAAAAGGGTACTGTTAATAATCCCGTAGGTACTGAAACCATTAAAAGAACACCCAATAACTTGTTAGGTACTGTACGAAGTATTTGAAATACGGGAAAGAAATACCATTCGGGTAGTATTTCCAAAGGAGTTGCAAATGGATCCGCGGGTTCACCAATCATTGAAGGTTCTAGAACGGCTAAGCCTACGTTACAGGCAATAGTACCGAGAATTACTACGGGAAAAATATATAAAAGATCATTTGGCCATGCGGGTTCTCCATAATAATTATGACCCATACCTTTAGCTAATTTAGCCCTTAATACAGGATCGTTTAAATCAGGTTTTTTTGTTATTGGGATAGGTGAATTCTTATAAATCCATCCCCCGACAGAGCCGGACATGATAATTTTTCATCATCCGGCTCAAGCAAGAACCAATCAAATCAAATGGACACAAATGGATACATAATAAACTAAATCTATATCTTATCCATACGTATATAAATGATTCTATATTCCATATAATTATAGAATAGTTAAGAAAAAAGTTATCCGATTCCAGTTTCAAAATTTGAAACTATAGAGTCCAAGAAATTCAATTATTACAGGTAAAAAAATGCTCAATACCCAAGTAGGCTTGGCTTACAAAGTTGATTATGATCAAGTGCTTTATGGGTTGTCTCACACCTTGCCTGTGATTCGCTCTTCTCCCCCAAAAAGATCAAGATTTTTCACATACAAAAGATTTACTTGTTACTAAAATAGTCTAGCCTTTGCTCTTCTTTAGATCCCTTGTTTCACTCCGATAGTATATATAATATATCGGGTCGATGCAGAGGAAATGAATGCATTTCCATACTATGTAAGAAATCAAAAAAAAAAAAGTAAAAAAAAAAGCTAAAACATATGAATTTTGATTGGGCCAAACCCCTTATTCTACTGGATCTTACGGAGCCCGTTCATGCAAGATATCGGTCGGGTCTGATCATAGAAAAGATTCTCTTCAAGTGAACCAGCCTATCCTTTGTATGGTATGGAACTTACACGGCGGTTGGAACAAAGATACATTTGGTTGTGAATTCTAATGTAGCAGAGAAAGAAATATTTCTGCACGGCTCCAATCAATAGTTCAAGTCACACACTCCCATAATCCACTTTCTCTTCGGAGAATTCCCCTCAACTATTCGTGTCAAATAAATAATAGAATCTTGTAGAGTTGAAAGGAAATATCCAAACACATGTCTTATTTTTTTTTTGAATAATCCATATTTGTAGCAATGAAATACTATATATTCCTCCTCCAACTAATAAGATATAAGATAAATAAAAAATTCAAAATATCTATGATCTGGTCTATATTCCTTATAAAGGACCAGAAATGCCTTGCTTACGTATCATTAAGAAATGCATTAACATAAATACGGCAGTAAGAAGAGGTAATACAAAAGTGTGTAAACTATAAAAACGGGTCAAAGTGGATTGTCCTACACTAGCACTTCCACGTAATAACTCTACCAAAGGCGATCCTATTACTGGAATAGCGTCCGGTACGCCTGTTACAATTTTAACTGCCCAATAGCCAATTTGGTCCCGAGGTAGAGAATAACCTGTTACACCAAAAGATGCGGTCAATACAGCCAGAACCACGCCCGTAATCCAAGTTAATTCCCGAGGTTTTTTAAAACCACCAGTGAGATAAACACGAAATACGTGCAGGATCATCATTAAGACCATCATACTTGCCGACCATCGATGAACCGATCGGATTAACCAACCAAAGTTAGCTTCAGTCATTATGTATTGAACAGAAGCAAAGGCCTCAGTTACAGTTGGACGATAGTAAAAAGTCATAGCAAACCCAGTAGCTACTTGTACTAAAAAACAAGTAAGCGTAATTCCTCCTAGACAATAAAATATGTTAACATGAGGAGGAACATATTTACTAGTTATATCATCTGCAATCGCCTGAATCTCGAGGCGTTCTTCGAACCAATCATAGACTTTATTGAGATAGGTAAACCAAGAACGAGTACTCCCCCTCTTAGAACCGTATATGAGAATTTCATCTCGTACGGCTCAAACAAAAACACCCCAATACTGGCTGACGGAAAGGAAGACAGAATAGAAAGGTTGAAACTTCTTCACCCTTTCATTCAATCTTATTTATCTAAAGAAAAGATACAAACGAGTAAAAATAATGAAAGCCCTTCTTTGTAATTAGAATGCCAAAAACTCAAGTCGGCACATTCGTCTTTATGTTGATCATTACAGGCCTCTTGAATCTTCTATTTACCTACCTAATTTCTTTTTCTTTGCTTTGATTGGAATATCACTTTTTTTCTTGTTTTCTTTATTATTGATAGGCATTATCTTGTTAAGACCCTATGAATCAATTGAAACCCCAGATTCATACTAGAACCACGATAATTCAATAAAAAAACCTTGAAACTAAGCACAAAGATTCCCTGAGTAAGAACCATTGAATCATCAACTTATTTAATGATTAGATAGAACAATAGAAAGAAAGCTTTGTCCTTTGATCAAAATAAACATAAAGAAATGATAATTTGAAAGAATAAAAAAATCTTTCTATTTAGAATTCATTTTCTTTGAAATTTTTTTTTAGTCCGGCTGCGAGGTTTGTTTTGAATATTAAATATGAATCGTAGTTCGAACACTTAGTGATCTATTTCATATATTCCGTGTTCCAGATACTAAAATGAATATTCGACGGGCTAAAACGATCTCTATCAAGACGACAGATCCCTTTTTCTGTACTATCAATAGGATCAATTATAACAAGTCGCACACTCATATTCCGGAAATACAGAAAAAAAAAAAAAGAAATTTTGCGGTCGAACTGCCAAAAAACATGGGCTAAAATACGAGACCTATTCGCTTTTTTTTGATTGAAAAACCCGGGCTTCGCGGTTCTTGTGAATCTAATTCATCGCAATTCCATCCAGTAAAACGGAAGAATTATAAATCTCCAAAATAATAGATAAGAATACTGCAAATAGAGCCATTGCAATACCCATCAAAGGAGTCGTTCCCCATCCAGGGGTCACTTTACCATATTCCGAATTCAATGGTTTCAAAAAAGACCCTATAGTAGTTGGCTTTGGCCTTGGATTAAATCTAGAACTACCCTCAACAGTTTGTGTAGCCATAATAAATCTTATTTTGTATTCAATGAGATCTGTTGACTTTGTATACCATTCCGTTGTAAATAAACGATCTTATCATAGATCCATTGTGGTCTTGAAATTATAAAATAATGGAACCAGCAACCTTAGTCGCCATTTCTATATCTGGTTTACTTGTAAGTTTTACTGGGTACGCCTTATATACTGCCTTTGGGCAACCCTCTCAACAACTAAGAGACCCATTCGAGGAACACGGGGACTAGTTGAAGTAATGAGCCTCAAAATATTCTATTTTGAGGCTCATTACTTTAACTGAGGGAATGAAAAATCATTTCATTTTTTAGTTGGAACTTTAGGTGGTTCTCGAAAAAAGATAGCGAAAAAAATGATCCCTAGAGTCGATACTAAAAGAAATGTATAAACCAATGCTTCCATAAATTCGATTGTGGTTTACAATTATAGCTTCCATGCCTGTTTATTTTAGATCATCTCCTGGAGAAAGAGCTGGGATAAAAAGGTATTGATTGAAATCAAGATTTTTCCAGCAACCTAAGCCTATGTCAAATCACAAACAGAAAAGAAAAAATCGAAGCAAAAATGACAAAGGAATCTTGAATCAAACTACTTGTCTTCTTGTAGTTGGATCTCCAAGTTTTTGGAATGCTCCAAATTCTACTTGAGCATCCAAATCCGGATCAATACCAGCAAAAACATCTCTGAACAAGGTTCTAGCACCATGCCAAATGTGCCCGAAAAAGAAGAGCAGAGCAAACGAGGCATGTCCAAAAGTAAACCAACCTCTTGGACTGCTACGAAAAACACCATCAGATTTCAAAGTAGCACGATCTAATTCAAAAATTTCACCCAATTGAGCACGTCTAGCATATTTTTTCACAGTAGCAGGATCGCTATAACTTACGCCATTAAGTTCGCCACCATAGAACTCAACAGTTACACCTACTTGTTCAACACTATACTTTGATTCTGCCCTTCTAAAAGGGACATCGGCTCTAACAATTCCATCTCCGTCTACCAAAACAACCGGAAATGTTTCAAAAAAAGTAGGCATACGACGAACAAAAAGTTCACGCCCTTCTTTATCTCTAAAGATAGGGTGTCCTAACCACCCAACGGCTATTCCATCCCCGTTGTCCATTGAACCCGCCCTGAATAATCCCCCTTTCGCCGGATTATTGCCAATGTAATCATAAAAAGCCAACTTTTCGGGAATTTTAGACCAAGCTTCGGATAAAGTTTGATTTTCGGCTAGCCCAGCACTAGCCCTTCGATATATTTCTTGCTGGAAGTATCCCTGATCCCATTGATAACGAGTAGGACCAAATAATTCGATGGGAGTCGTTGATGAACCATACCACATAGTTCCAGCAACAACAAAAGCCGCAAAAAAGACAGCAGCGATACTACTGGAAAGGACGGTTTCAATATTTCCCATACGTAATCCTTTGTATAAACGTTGGGGCGGGCGAACACTAAGATGGAATAAGCCCGCTAATATGCCCAATGTCCCCGCTGCAATATGATGAGAGGCTATTCCTCCCGGAACAAAAGGATCAAAACCTTCCACACCCCATGCTGGATTTATAGGTTGTACTTTTCCAGTTAGCCCATAAGGATCGGACACCCATATTCCAGGACCATATAATCCTGTTACATGAAATGCGCCAAAACCAAAGCAAGCCACTCCTGAGAGAAATAAATGAATTCCAAAGATCTTGGGCAAATCCAAAGAGGGTTTTCCTGTGCGCTCATCACTAAAAATTTCCAGATCCCAATACACCCAATGCCAGATAGCTGCCAAGAAGCACAAGCCAGAAAACACAATATGTGCTCCGGCTACACCTTCGTAACTCCAAATACCCGGATTGGTTATAGTCCCTCCTGTAATACTCCAACCGCCCCATGAATTGGTTATTCCCAAACGAGTCATGAAGGGGATAACAAACATACCCTGTCTCCACATTGGATCAAGAACGGGGTCAGAAGGATCAAAAACTGCTAATTCATATAGAGCCATTGAACCGGCCCAACCAGCAACCAGGGCTGTGTGCATTATATGAACAGAAAGCAAACGGCCAGGATCATTCAATACGACGGTATGAACACGATACCAAGGCAAACCCATGGAAATACCCCTTTATCAACGAAAAATAGACACTCTGTAACTTTATTGCATTGGAATAGGCTATGTACCTCCCCCCTCGGTGGACTATTTCGGAAAAAAGATTACGCTTTGTTCCATTAATTTACTAATAATGTAATGGAAGAGTCTGGTTCAGAAGAAGAAAAAGAGAAGCAGATCTATTCTATATCCGATAAGTAGCAATACGCAATGGGGGTTAATCTCATTTTCTATGAACGAATGTGCCCTTTGAATGATGAACAAATATGGGCACATTCGTAAGAACTCTTTTTCATTCATTCTGTTTTCTTTTTTTTTTTTTTATGACCTTGACTATTATTCAATCTATGTATAAAATAAAAAATAGGATAAACAAAAGACCAGTGGTATTAAGACAATAAATCCATTGTTACGCTTCCATATCAAAGTGAAATTGAGTATTTAATTCTTTTTTCTTTTAGTTTATGCCGCTTGGTATGCCAAAAGTACCTTTCAGAATGCCTGAAGACGAAGATGCATCTTGGGTTGATTTATACAACGGACTTTATCAACAAAGAAATCTTTTTTTATTCCAAGATGTTGGGAGCGAGATCTCGAATCAACTTGTTTCTCTTATGTTGTATCTTGGTGGGGAGTTTGATACCGGAGATATCTTTTTGTTTATAAACTCTTCTGGTGGATCTGTAGTTCCCGGACTAGTTCTTTACGATACTATGCAATGCTTAAATGTGTCTACAACGTGCGTGTCATTGGCCGCTTCAGTGGCATCCTTTATCTTAGTCGGAGGAAAACGTTCCAAACGTACGGCATTCCCTCACGCTAGGGTAATGATGCATCAGCCCGCTTCCGCTTATTGTGACGAAAAAACGGGACAATATACCATGGAAACTGACGAACTAATACGTATTCGCAACAGCATCATAACGGCTTATGTAGACCAAACGGGCCAGAGCATGTTTGCTATATGGCGCGACCTGGAAAGAGATAGTTTTATGTCAGCAACAGAAGCCAAAGATCATGGAATTGTTGATAATATCGGATAATGTCATTGTCAGAATAGCATCGATTTAACGCAAATCCACAATTGAAAGTTGAGTGATTTAACCCCCTTCCTTATCTTATTCCTTCTTTCTTAACTTTTCTTAACCACTTCAGTTAAGAAAAGTTAACCTTAAGGTAAGGGGTTAATATTCTATTTCTATAGAATATTCAACATCAAAAGAAAGAATTCAGAATTTCATCCGGTTAGGATCGATCTAAACCAGCCCATTATGTATATGGTTTAGCATGCCAACTATTAAACAACTTATTAGAAAGGCAAGACAGCCAATCAGAAATGCCACGAAATCCCCTGCTCTTGGGGGATGTCCTCAACGTCGAGGAACATGTACTAGGGTGTATGTGCGACTCGTTCCGATCATGAGCTGAAACAAAAGTAAACCCTTTCTTTTTCAGTATCAATGATCAGTACCAGTAAATAGGGTTCTTCTCTTCACTATCTAAAAACTAAAAAAGATAGATTTAACATATCTTACTGTGTATCAAATTTATGGTTTCCATTGGTGCAAATCCAATCACTTCCATTTGTAATTTAAGATGAAAAAAAAGTATCCATTGGTAGCAAATGCTTATCCATTAAGCGGTTAAAATCCTATTTGAAAAGGGAAAAATTTATGCTTCCAAGAACGGACTAAGAGGGTCAGCTACCCAACAGATTTTCATAATTGAATACCGTTACTGTATAAGATAGGTCTCTGATTATGAAAGATCTATTATTGGACATGGGGAGTAGAGCCAAAAAGTGTGAATTGTACAAGTTACCCATAGCATTCATTGATTAAATGAAGTAAGGAGCTCCGGTGTATAGAGAGGACCTCACCGTTTAAGAAGTAACCATAGAGACGATGGAACCCACTAGTTAGACATTTCTATTTACTACTCTTTTAGTTATTATGCTTTTTTTATACCTAACCTAATATTTAAGTTCTTATTTCTAGGCAAAATAAAATGCCTAAAAAAGGCAAAAACTCGTGGTCGGGACGGTTAGAGTAGCAAAAGCCGTTGGAATTCTTATTTTATACATTGGAAGAATCCGTTTTGTTATTAATAGACTAGTAAAGGGAAAAAGAATAACTGAAAGAAAGAATGAGTTATTCATCAAAGTTTCTTTTCTTCAATGACCAGAATTAAACGAGGATATATAGCTCGGAGACGTCGAACAAAAATGCGTTTCTTTGTATCAGGTTTTCGAGGGGCTCATTCAAAAGTGACTCAAACTATTATTCAACAAAGAATAAGAGCTTTGTTTTCGGCGCATCGGGATAGAGGTAGGAAAAAAAGAGATTTTCGTCGTTTGTGGATCACTCGAATAAATGCAGCAATTCGCGCGGAGTTGGTATCCTATAGGTATAGTACACTAATACACAACCTGTACCGTAAGCAGTTGCTTTTTAATCGTAAAATACTTGCACAAATAGCTATATTAAATAGGAATTGTCTTTATATGATTTCTAAAGCGATTTATTAATAAAAATATTTATAAAAAAAAGAATAAGTGAATCGGAAGGAATCCACCAGAATACTTTAAAATGGAGTTTCCTCGAGAATAAACTCGGAGAGGGTGGAATAGAAATTAGTACGAAAAAAAAATGATTTTCCTTTCCCGACTCGATTGTTTTATTTTTATTATTCTTACAACACTACAAGTGAATTTCAGTTTGTTTGATTATCGGATTTTTCGAATAAAACATCAACCTACGCTTGAGTTCGGATTTGAATTTTTATTCAATTGAAAATTGAAGGATAAGCCCATTTTTATTTTATTTAGTTCTAGTTCTAAGACCTCTAGTTCTAGTGACCGATTCCCCTCTTTCAAATTGTTTCTGATTATTAAGAAAGGGTAACAAAGATAAAATACGAGCTCGTTTTATAGCAATAGTAATTAATCGTTGTTGTTTTAAAGTCAATCTATTTACTCGCCTAGATAATATTTTTCCTTGTTCACTAATAAATCGACTAATTAAACTCATGTTTCTATAATCAATTCGATCCCCCGATTGGATCGGGGGCAAACGCCTACGAAAAGATCGCTTGGATTTATCCATAATTTGTTTATTCCTTATCTCTAAAAAAAAAATAAAAATCCTATCCTTATCCATATTTCTAATTCTTAAATTTAAAAATCTTATTTAGTCCTATTTAGATCGGACCAAATTATGGAATTTATAAGATTTTCTTTGTTTATTTATTATTCTCGATTTATTCTAGATTTATGTATATGTAATAAATAATTATATAGAAATAATTTAATAAAAAAAAAGAATAATATATTATATGCACTAATAGTGACATTACATATAACTAATTCTATACCTAAAGTAAGTCAGATTCTAATATTCCTTCTAATATTCCTTGGTAGAGGGGTAACATATGACATACAGGCACTCGATTTGATCTATTTCTTTATCTCCCCGTGAGTTGTATGTTTGTAACAATAGGGACAGAATTTCCTCAATTGCAATTGACTGGGCGTATTGTGTCGATTTTTTTGAGTAATATATCGGGAAATGCCCGTTGATTCTTTATTAATACCGTTTCGCACACAATTGGTGCATTCCAAAATAATCGTTACTCGGACATCTTTACTCTTAGCCATAAACCCCCTTTGGTTTTAATCCACCCCACCCTATCCTGTTGATTTTAGGGTCAAAAACAAATAAGAAAAAAAGAAAAGTTGCTAACTCAAAATCAAATTAGGAATGATTTCGTTGTAATCAATTGAAATCAATATAAAAAAAATATATATAGTAAATAATAAGTAATACAATGATTTCTAACTTTTTTGAGATTTAGAATCACAATTTAGAATAGAATCACAGTGGAGTATTTCATCGAAGTCTTTTGTAGAATATTTTATAGATGTTGCCTTAGCCGCATTTCAATTTTCCCTCGACTAGTAATTTAATTGGAGCCTGAACCCCGAATTTCAGTGCGGTTGAATCTACTATTTCTAAAAAACGAAAAAGGGGGATCAGATATTTGATTGTATCTCTAAACTCCTTCACCCCGTCCCACGCCAATAAATAACTAGAATGAAAAAAAAGGAAATGTTAACGCATCCGGGAATAAACGATTGATCTCTATCAATAAACCTGCTAAAGAAGCAAACCATAGAGTACTTAGTACTGGTGCTACGGAAAGATATGTTTTTACATCTCGCATTTAAAACCCCCTTTTATTGTATTACAATACGGTACTAGATATATAATCAGATGAATATGTAGTTAAGGACCACTTCTATTTATCTATTTGGATGGGAAATCCCCAATTCAAATGAAAATGGACAATGATTTGATAGATAAGATTTTCCTTTTCTTAAAACAGAAAAATATGTAACTTTCCACCCAAGAATTTCCACAAAAAAGATTAATAAATTAATTAATTTATTATAGGGTCCTTATATGATATGAGATAAAAAAGGGGAAGTAGCAAGAAAAATTGATATTCTATATCAATAGAGGAATTCAAAGTGTGGAAAACAAGACAGGGATTCTCTATAATGACACTGTAGACCAATTGAAAGGGATGTAGCGCAGCTTGGTAGCGCGTTTGTTTTGGGTACAAAATGTCACAGGTTCAAATCCTGTCATCCCTACCTATTACTTCTCCTTTGCGCAGTAACGAAGGAGCAATTTTAGATCGATTAAAATTGAGCATACAGAATCTTTAATACTATTATTCTATATCATATAGAATAGTATAGGTGTGCAAGATATCCTTTATATATATATATAAAGAATCCTCCCCTTTCTATTACAGCCTTATCTTATTGTGATAAGAAAGCGCTCTTAGTTCAGTTCGGTAGAACGTGGGTCTCCAAAACCCAATGTCGTAGGTTCAAATCCTACAGAGCGTGATTCTGCTCTTGTTAGGTAAAAAATGAATGACACCGAACTCAAATTGAAATCAAAAAATTCAATAGCAATCTGACTTGACCTCCCCTAGATTCAATTAAATGAATTAATAAAGCGGGGGATGATTCAAAAAAAAGAAAGAGATATTAATTAATCAAAGGTCCAACTGATCGCCACGTCTGTATTGTAAATATGCAGTCACGAATAATCCAGCCAAAGTAATGGGAATTAAACCTAAGACGATTCCAAATAGAAAAACTTCAATCATTTTGAATTTTTTTTTTTGAAAGGGAAAAAGAGAGGTAATATCTATCCATAAATGTGAATCCGTATTGCCCATGAATCTCAATGACGGATAATTAGAATTGGTAGTTAGTACAGTAAAGAACTATAGAATCTATGCAATAGTAAATAAGAATCTGTTTTTATAAATTGTTCGTTCATTCAAATTCAATAAATTTTCAAATAAGTCGTATCTTACTCAGACCAATAAATAAAGCTGAGGTTATAGTTAAAGCCACTAGTAAAAAACCGAAATAACTAGTTATCGTAGGCATGAGGGGGCTAAATGAAATATGTTCTTTTTATACATATGTTTAGAAAGCACTTTCCTAAATTTGCATTTTTGAAAGAGACGAGGATAAGCAAAAATACCAATTGAAGTAATAAGTTCAATTGCAACTTTTTGATTCATCAATCATTATAGACAATATTCACAAAACAAAAACCAAAATAGACTGGCATGGCAGGCAGGAGTAGAAACGAAATAAATTCAGCATCTTTGATTTGACATCTAGTACCCATTCCGTGATTCAGAATCAACGCAGTTGATTCATTGGAAAAATCTTGATCTTGAGTAAACTAATACTAAAAAAAAAAAAAAGAATAATAAAAACTGCGCCATGTAACTTCATTGACTTCATTGAAAAATTTGAATCAAAATAGGGAAGAAAAAAATTGGAAAATCTTTTCTTTGGTTTTTTTTATTGTCATTGTCTCAAATGTATTTTATTTTTTAATTAGATAGAATAATATATTGACCTTATACCCCCCCTTTGTTTACCTTTTTTCTTTCCTTTGTAGATTCAGTAGTCGAGTGGATTCAACCACAAAATTTCTCGAATGATAATAAAAAAAAAAAATAGAATGTGACGTGACGAGATCACTCAAAAAAGCAAATCCCTTTTTCCAACTAGATTGGCTTTAAAACTCTTAACTTACTTAACTGAATTAGTCATTTCAATTATCTTTTCCTTTATTTTATAGGTTTTTTTGTCTTTTTTTGTTTTCTATTCTATAAAGCATAAAACCTCATCTTTCAAGTTAGGTCAAGAAAAATCCTTTGTTTAGATCTAATACACCAATAGAACAATCCCCACATCCAAAATATTTGATTATTAGAATTTTGTTATTCGTTGTTCTTTTTTTATCTATTTTTATTTTAATACTATCTACTATGCTTCTCTTACTTGTCATTAGACGAATACCCAATTTTTAAAAAAGAAAAAAGGGGGATTACAAAAAAACCAAAACCTCTTATGCAACTACGCAAAAAATAGAATTTTTCTATTTTTTATTTTGCACATAATTCACTTTTTTAAATATGAGAATTTCCTTTACGAATTGGTAGAAATTAGAAACCAACCTCTTTGATTCGCCGTTTACCCAATCTTGAGTTTCTAACCCGAGGCCAATAAAGAAGAGAAGAAAGCCCCTTTTCGATACAGGAATTTGAGGAATTTTCTATTGCACGACACGTGGTTGTTATACATCGACAAACAAGAAGAAGAGAGAAAGAATCTACCACTTCATGTCAAAACTAATTGAAATTGCGTTGCTGTGTTAGAAGAAGGATAGCTATACTGATTCGGTATACTCTAAAAACGCCTTTGGTACAATATTGACGATCTTACAAAGATGGAATTTCAGTGAATTTGCATTTACCGATTTCCTCTTTTGCGGAATCGATTCCCTACAAGAATATGTGGAGCTCAGCATGTCTGGAAGCACAGGAGAACGTTCTTTTGCTGATATTATTACCAGTATTCGATACTGGGTCATTCATAGTATTACTATACCTTCCCTATT